AAGAATATGTAAGCGATTCATACACAGCATCTCTTTCTTTTAGCAGCGGTTCCACCAATTGATATGTTTCCACAAATAATTTAAATTCAATTTCTTGATCTGTATCTTCAATCTTGGGAACCTTATAAAGTTCTTCCGTCAAGCCCTGATCAATGAACCTACAAAATCCTTCAAATTGTATCTGATTAAGCCCAGGTATTGTCGATATTCCCTCATTTCCATCCCGGAACATTTGAAACGAATTTCCCATTTATAGAAAAATCCCATTATTATCGCATTCTTCATCGAATCATATAGATTTGACCCAACGCCGATGGAATTTCTATTCTGTTTACTGAATCACATAAAATTTTACCCAATTCCATACCATATATGTCCATATATGGACAGTATGAAATATGTATGGGGGGGTAGGTAGAGATAATTTTCTACTCAAGTAAAATTTCGGAATTGAATTTGTAAGAGAAAAGATGAAAGGAATTGATAAAAAATTCTTGGAACCAGAATTCTGCTGCTTAGATTTATGGGCTTTAGTATATAGTATATCAGAACAAAAGTGATTCAATTACTACTATTATAATGATATTATATATTCCAATCGATTGGATACCGGAAAAAGAAAAGGATTCAGAATTTGATCTGTTTGCCGAAATAAATATAGAATAATCAGAAACAGTACAACGTTGATTTTTTCTTACTTAACCCCTTTTGGGATTTCATTGTAAAAAAAATTTGCCGAGAAAAGAAAGATAAACTTTGACCGATTCTCTTATTATTACTTAGTACTAGAATTCGTAAAATACGCTTGGGAAGCGGGTTATATATATATTTAGTTGTATTTATTAAACATATGTAGCTATCTTCTATATATCCCTATATATCCGTCTCCCCTTTTATTCTTTTAGTGCAGTTCTATTCGGGGCAGCGCGGGCGGTGGTCTATCAAAATTTATACTTTTTTCAATCGATTCAATGAAAAATTTAAGTACGATATTTTCTGAGAATTCCCTACCGGCATCATATATTATATTTGAATATCCGATTATATATCTGGGTAAGTTCTGTTCTGGTTCCGGGGTTTCCTTTACATATATCAATATTTTTTTTATTATAATTATTTATTATCGAAATTGAGAAAAACGGAAATTAAGAAAGATTTTTTGATTGAAAAGAATCAATCAAAATTAGTTATTATTTTGACTTTCTTATGTCATTAGGGAAACAAAATTTTCGACCCAAATCTCAAAATCATTCACGAATTCACATTCAAGTCACAAGTCAATAGTTAATGGTTCAAATTCTTTATGAATTTTTTTGTGAAGGAAAATTTAAATTTTCCCTTTCAATAGAAAGGATAGGGGAAGTTTTTAGGTATTGTGTATTTTGCGATACTATAGAATCAATCGAAGGGGTGGATCTAATAAAAAAGGGAGTAATATTGTCATCTATTTTTTTTTGGCGACATGGCCGAGCGGTAAGGCGGAGGACTGCAAATCCTTTTTTCCCCGGTTCAAATCTGGGTGTCGCCTGGTCAACAAAAGACCCGAAATCCCTTGAAGATTCTCGAAAGATCTGTAACTTTTTGTGTCTAGAATTCAAAAAAGATTTTCGTACTCTGAAGGGAGTCGAGAAGTCTTGATAGCCCTTCCACTACTAATGGAATGGAATATTTACTGACTGGGCCTTGAATTAGATTGGATAACCAAGGGGGAGTCTTACTAATATAGCATGAACTAACAGTTAGACTCCCCTGTCCATGGGGGTCGTTGCATATTTTGCTTGTACTTAATCTTTCCCAATTTTACTAGAAATCATAATGATAAAAAAATTTGTATTAAAAATTAATTATAAATGCATTTATTGAATTGGTTCATTACATAAAGAATTGGGGGTAAGAATCCCCTTTTGACTATACACCCTGGATTTCACTATTATTACTAAAATTATTAGTAAACAAGAATGGAATAATTCCTTCAGATTCATAGAGATAGGGGACATAATTCACATGGATATAGTAAGTCTCGCTTGGGCTGCTTTAATGGTAGTCTTTACATTTTCCCTTTCACTCGTCGTATGGGGGAGAAGTGGACTCTAGAAGTACTATTAATGTAATTGCGGTAAGGAATCAAACTTTATAAATTGGTTAAATAAATAGATTTATAGATCATTCTACAAAGCGTTTTGTTTGAACTTTAACTATAAAAAAAAGAATAATAATGTCAATCAAACAGATATTTCAATGATTCCCATGTTTGTATTTCGGAAGGGGATACGTATGGTAAGAAATTTTCATTTTCTTAAATTCTCTATTTCGCCGAAGGGCTCTTATCTATCAGACTTTCTTATCAGACTTCTTATATAGGGACAATGGGGAACAACAAGCCACTTCTTATTATTTTTTATTTATTTGCCTATATTAAAGAGAAAAAGGCGTCCTGTTATTAATATTAGGGGGATGCGTACTTTCTAGGGTAAAGAACATCTACATAGTGGTTCTTCAACAAGATACTACGCATAATAAAATCTTGCCCCCGGCGAGTCACATATTGTGTACTCGCCGCTTTCTTTATTGTTGTAGAAATTTTATTTAGGCTTTATCGACATCGACTCATTTAATAGCGCGGTTCAAGTGTTACAAATTGGTAGGATTTACTACCCCTTTTCTAAATTGGAAGAAGTTCCCATACTCCTTTCTGTTAGCGATTCAATCAAATACTTTTTTGGAATGCTAAAAAAAGATTACTGGCTTTTTTTTATTTTTTTTTTATGGGAACCCTGCCCGTAGACTTTTTACTTAAAAATTTTTTCTTTTTTCGATAGATACTGGGATCTCGATTTGAAATAATAAGAAATCTCGGAATTCAAGCCGTAAAAGTAAGAGTTACCCCTAACTTTTTTTCATTATTTAGGATTGAGCGGAATCAATACAAATCAATAAAATAGATGTAGCAAAGAAATATAACTGGGGCCCTATGTATATTCTATAGATAGAATTCTATCGATATGAAGATTGCTCTACTCTATTATATTAAGCCTGTATCTTTATAAAGTACAACTTTATATACTACAAAACCGCGCATAGATAATATGGTAGAAAGATTTATATATTTCTTTCTACCATATTATAAAATCTCGTAGAATACTGTTGATTCTAGCCTACGTATTAAATTGAAGATTTAAGAAACGAAATTGGAATCCTTTATTTATTTCTTACAAAATTCAGATTGATAAAGACATAAGAAGTCAAGTTTCATTCATATTAATCGTTTTGGCTGACCGTTTTTACATATATGATAAGTAAAAAAGCAGTAGGAACTAGAATGAAGAGTGCAGTAGCAATAAATGCGAGAATATTTACTTCCATAATCTCCGTGGTTTTTACTTCGCAATAACTCGGGATTTAATCCCATAGAGATAATCAAAATTTCGCCTGTCAATTCAATGGGATGAATTACATCTCGATGATATTGAATCGCATCAATATTATGAATAACAATATCTGGACTATCAAATTACTTCGTCGTCGCGAATTAAATAGTATAACATAGGAAGATCCTTTATCCATACTCAATAGAAAATGGAATTCGTAATCGAATCAAGAAATCTTTTTCTTTATTATTCTTTTACACTCTTTCTACAACCTACCATCTTCCTTGGACAATCATCGGATGAAGTAGCATCTGACCGCTTTCCACTTACATTGCATTGATAACAACCCCCCAAAAAAAATAACAACACTCGAAGTAAAATGAAAGGGGCGGGGGTTAAACTCGAAACTCCTATTTTTTTATGATATAATTTTCTTTTCTTGTAAGAAAAAGAAAAGTGTGAAAAAGCCAAATTCCGGTCTATCTAAACAAAATCGGAACTAGAAAGGGAGAGAGTTTTAATCTGAAACGTCTTTTCGGGGTAACTCAAAATTTATTTTGTAGTGTACAAGAAATGAATTATAGTTGTGTATGTGCTCCCGAGAAACATATGATACTCTATTCCATTAGATAGAGGCAATAAATTGAAAGACTAGACCCAGTACGCTATCCCTTGGAATCCTGAATATGATGTTCCCAATAATTGGACTAATCCAATTATATCTCTCTCCCACCAATAGGTACTAGTTGAAGTAATGAAAATTTATATATTTTTGTTTGATGAGAAATAACTAAAAAAAAAAAAAATCCCTATTGAGAAGGACCGAAATTCTATTCATTTCATTATGCTTCTTTTACCAAAAAATGAAAATGAAGAGGCGAGTTGATGTGTTTATTGGATCCGTCGGGACTGACGGGGCTCGAACCCGCAGCTTCCGCCTTGACAGGGCGGTGCTCTGACCAATTGAACTACAATCCCAGGGAAATAAGGTATACCGCATCAAGATTTTTAGGATTTAATTCCAATTTTTCGTGTTGTAACAGAGACACGAGTGATATAGTGATATCTACATGACTATGCACTTTATTTTTAGTTTTAGTTAGAGCGACACGAATTACATTATTAGTGATTCTTTCCTTATTTCCAAATCTCGATTGATCATCAATTTTTCAATAAAAAAGATTTATTTTCTCGTTTCCTTAGACTTTATTTTTTAGACTTATAGATACTGATATGAATCTAGATCATTATATTATCTAGATCGGAATTTTTTGGAACAAATAAATCGAGCAAATAAAACAAGGTATGTATATAGAAAAAAATGTAATTCTTTTATTCCCACGTATCGCGCGCTTTGGAAAGACAAAAATTTGCATCTCACGGTCTATGAGCGAATTCTTGGGCCGAGCTGGATTTGAACCAGCGTAGACATATTGCCAACGAATTTACAGTCCGTCCCCATTAACCCCTCGGGCATCGACCCAGGAAAAAGAAATTACTTTTTCAATTTAAGGCTTATTGATAATGCACGCTCAACTTCCTTTTGTAGTAACCTACCCCCAGGGGAAGTCGAATCCCCGCTGCCTCCTTGAAAGAGAGATGTCCTGAACCACTAGACGATGGGGGCATATA